GGCCCATTCCTCAAAAGACGTTTTTACGGGATCCCTATCTACAACAATTTTCACTTCTGGTTCCGGCGAACGAATAATCATTAAGTCCTCCTCTTTCCGGACAACACATACAAAGAGACCTGCCAACAGTCAAGTTTTTAGTGAAACCTCTGAAAGATGGATATTTTTTTTTTTTTTTTAATCATCGGTCCCCCATCTCTCATTCATCTATTTTATTTAGTTATTCACTAGAGCAATTATGATATCGAAGTTGATCCGGGGCAAGTGTTCGGATCTATTATGACATAACGATTAGGTGCCCAACGGACCCTTTTTATTATCAAATACCTTTATCCTTATGGGATACTATACAAAATAGAATTTTTTAGGAAGAAGAGATATAATGAAATTCTTGATTGGATCTTCTCATAGTAACTATCTATTTTAGTTGATTGATGGATCCAATCACCATTTTAATAAATTAAAACACCATTTTAATAAATTAAAAAATTAATAAAGCGAGTGCTTTTATTCGAATTCGAAACGCCTCGTGATCTTCAACCAATTATGTGCTTCAATATAATTACCTGGAGTAAGCGCTATAGCTTGTTTCCAATACTCAGCAGCTTGATCGAACCAAGCCTCCGCAATTTCAGAATCACCCTGTAGAATGGCCTGTTCTCCCCGGTCGGAATAGGTGGTTAAATTCCTTCCCTTAGAACCGTACTTGAGAGTTTCCTGCCTCATACGGCTCAGCAATCGACTCTTTTTGTGTCCCATCTTTTTAATCTACCCTATGCTAACTGAATTAGATTTTTCATAAACCTAACCCAGTTTTCTTGGGTTAACCAGACGAAGTTAAGTTAATTACATAAGTTTCAAACTCTAATTTTGATCAATAATCAGTTTTATCTTTTCTCCTACCTTCATAAGAATTAACTCCCCCTATATCGTTAGGATTTTCTGAAAGGTAACTATCTCGGTTTCATCTCATATATGAAATTCATATAGAATTTTTGAAAAAGACTTTCCTCCGTAAGAAAAAAGAACTTACTATCTTTGGGATCTGATGCTACACCGCTGCTCAATACCTTAGTAGATCGACTCTATTACATAAGTAGATTCCTAACTTTATATCTCATATTATGACATAAGTAAGCAGTTCTTAACTGTATCGACCTAATAACTTGCTAATTGATCTTTACGGTGCTTTCTCTATCAATTCGATCCTTTATCCATAGAGTATATAGGCGTACTTATTCATTTATATTTGAAGTATTTTTCCTTGCTACAGCTGATAAAAATCGTTGCTTTGGACGATACATATGTAGAAAGCCTATTTTATTCTAGTATTTACTAGCCTTTATCTTTTTTCTATAATGGAGATAGTCGCACGTAATGACAGATCACGGCCATATTATTAAAAGCTTGTGGTAAGAATGGGTTTCGTTCTAGTGCCCGGAAATAATATTCCAAAGCCTTCGTATGCTCTCCGTTGCTTGTGTGTATAAGGCCTATATTATAGAGTATATAACTTCGATCATAGGGATCAATTTCTGGTCGCGTAGCTTCATAATAATTTTGTAAAGCTTCCGCATAATTTCCTTCGGATTGAGCCGACATCCGTTACGGCCGTTCATTCTATATCAAAGAATCTCCGTTCCAGAACCGTACATGAGATTTTTATCTCATACGGCTCCTCCCCTCTGTGCATAGTACTAAGGGACATAATCTCTGGAATCAAGATTTCACTATTCTCATTATGAACTGATGGGGGCTAGTATTTTTACAAGAAATTTCTAGCCAGCCTTCCCGAAAGAGGTCTTTTCTTAACACCAATTGTATTAGTGCTAGATGGAAATAGTCACTCCAACAATTTCTTTGTTCACAACGCCTTCTATTTCCAGGAATCAGTCACTTCAACAATCTTTGATGGTTATATGGGTATCCAAAGTACAAACGAGATGGATGTTTGTTGTCCCAACCATTCATTCTTTCTTTTCTTATTAGTCCCAATACCGAGAAGGGGTAATTTATAATATAACAAAGTTTTCGTGTTGTTGATTCCGTAGAGTAGTGCTTCTTCCTCTATGCCGCCCATTGGTACTAGTGGCGTAGTATTGACCCGCAATCCAGAACCTATAGGTGTAACCTTTCGCTCAATACTAAAATCGATAATTAAAGCATCTGAAGCCGTATCAATCGAGGATACACGACAGAAGGAATTGTTCTATCTTTAAACTTCACCTTCACCAAGCGTTGGTTTAAAAAAAATTTGTTTCTTTCTATCCCGAACCACGCTTCTCTCTCTCAGATTAAGGTCTAAAAAAGCAAGAAAAAAAATCAAATCGCACCATCTCGGTAATAGGTAAATGCCTTTTTTTCCCCTGAAGTTGTCGGAATTATTCGTAATAAGATATTGGCTACAATTGAAGAAGTCTTATCAATAAAATTTCCATTTATCCGGGATCTAGGCATAATTAACAATCCATTCTATAATTCTTCTCATTTTCCCAAAGGAAAATTATCCGAATTGTACAGTAGTACGAAATATCATAAAAATAGACTAATTCTAAAAAAAGATGTGGATATTCCGCTCAAATTGTGCCCAAGGGGGGATGAGATGAGATATGAAATATTTGAATGAGATTGGATTTCCTACAAATTAAGTAGTATACTGATAAACGGAACTATTACGATTTTCTCTAAGTTGACTAACCAAGGACTTTATTTTACTATAGATTCTGGTAACTCGAAAAGTTTTAATTTGGTTATAATCAAAAGAGGAAAAATAAAGAATGGAATAATAATTCCATGATAAAATAGAGGAGAGTAACCATACTCTTTTGTTTGCATAATGCGTATGCGTCATACAATTGAAATATAAAAATCCATTAAGTAAATTGGTGTTGAGAAATATGAAATTTGAAAGGAATCTTTTATTCCTATGTAACCAGTAATGGGTCCTACCCGTACTGGAATAAATAATATGAATGACTCGCTATTCACTTCACTCGGTTTCTGGTTAATAATAAGATTATGATTATGTAGGAGAGATGGCCGAGTGGTTCAAGGCGTAGCATTGGAACTGCTATGTAGGCTTTTGTTTACCGAGGGTTCGAATCCCTCTCTTTCCGTTTCTATCGAGTCACCAACGTTACCGATCACAATGTATCAAATTCAAATAACAATTGATAGCATTATTCCAACAGTAAGTAAGAACTTTATTTGATTTGATAGAGATTCTCTATTCCTAATTACATTACTGTGGTACGTAAAATAGAAATATGGGAAAAGCAAAAAAAAAAATCCTACTGCCGATCCATTTGTGATACGTGAATAAGAAAAAAAATGTGGATCAAGGCTCTTAAATCTATTTCCTTTTGTCTGAACCTTTCTTGTTATTTTCATTAGGTTCAAGTCTGACGGGAATAATATTCTACGACTAACAACTCATTTATTTTCAAACCAATCCACTTACTATCTATTATTTGATTTACTAATCCTTCATATTGGAATAAGTCAATAGTCAAATGTTTTGGCAATTCCTCCCGGAGCGATGAAGCAATATAATTTTGAATCAGAGATTTCGATCTTTGTTTATCCTTCGTAGTAATAATATCTCGGGGTTTGCAACGATAACTTGGTATATCTACTAGACGACCATTAACTAAAATATGTCTATGGTTAACTAATTGTCTGGCTCCAGGAATGGTTGAAGCCATACCTAATCGAAAAAGGATGTTATCCAAACGCATCTCAAGTAGCTGTAGTAAAACCTGACCTGTTGACCCTTTGACTTTTCCAGCGATATGCACATATCTAAGTAATTGTCGTTCTGTCAGACCATAATGAAAACGCAATTTCTGTTTTTCTTCTAGACGAATACGATATTGCGATTTTTTCCCAGAACGCAATTGGTTTTTAAGATCACTTCCAGATCTAGGCCTTTTACTAGTTAATCCTGGTAAAGCCCCCAGACGGCGTATTTTTTTGAAACGAGGCCCTCGGTAACGAGACATAAAACTCCTTTTTTTTATTGAAAAATTTAAAGAAAAATCTAAATTAAGACTAAACTAAAGGATAAACAAAGCAAGGCTAAATCTACTGAAGTATACAATACTAAAGTAGAATGAAAATAGAATGAAATGCATTGTATCAATATCTATATTTTTTGTATATGATAGTAAAGAAGTTAAGTCTCTGTTTTATGATTTGTTCTGTATAGATCTAATTGCTCCATTCCAATCTATTTTTTATTCATAGTTGCAAGTTAACACGACATAATAGATCAGCGACCGATATTTGAAGAAAGGGGGGAGAAGATATTATCAATCATGAAAAAATAGATAGATAAAAGCCGGCTATCGGAATCGAACCGATGACCATCGCATTACAAATGCGATGCTCTAACCTCTGAGCTAAGCGGGCTCACATAGCAGAAATAGAAATAGTGAATAGGGAGTCCGGAAACTACCAGATTTAATATATTAGCTATTAATTTCTTTATAATTAATATTTATTTTTTTTTTTATTTTAATTCATAGTATTAATAATTACTTAATAATAATACTTAAAAAGACATAATATTTCCATAATTATTACTTGATTAAGAATATAATATCAAATTCAATTTGATATTATATTTTAGAAAAGTCTAAATTATTTCTTAGAACAGTTATACCAAATTATGTTAAGTAATTATTAATTATCTCTAAATAAATTATATAATTAATTATATTATATAATATAATGATAGTGAATCCATTCTAAGATTAAGAATAAAGATATTATTATTTTAAAGATAAAGATACAATTAAAATTATAATTAAGACATTCCTTTGTTGTCATTCAGAGAAGATAGGGCGAAAAAAAAAAAAAAATAAGTAATGAGTATCGATCCTTCCAGTATTACAAATTGCGCTTTTAAAGTCAAAATGAAGGGAGGAGAGATTATAGAGGTGGGATATATCTATTCATATTGAATTGGAGGCACATCAATGATAGAATCATGTCCGATTGGAACAAATTAGGGTTCATTCAATACAATGGAAATGATAGAGAATGGCAAAAAAATAGTGGCATACACTTTTAGATATAAGAATCATTATCTAATAAATTCAACGCAATGATTTGATTCCAAGATAAATAAAATAAATAAAGGAATTGAATAGAATTACAACTGGATCCTGTCGCAAAAGGGGATATGGCGAAATCGGTAGACGCTACGGACTTGATTAAATTGAGCCTTGGTATGGAAACCTGCTAAGTGATAACTTCCAAATTCAGAGAAACCCCGGAATTAAAAATGGGCAATCCTGAGCCAAATCTTTATTTTGAGAAAAAGGGTTTAATTTATAGTTTTTATAATATAAAACTACAATAAAAAAAAGATAGGTGCAGAGACTCAATGGAAGCTGTTCTAACGAATGAAGTTGATTACGTTGCGCTGGTAGCCGGAATTCTTCTATCAAAATGACAGAGAGGATGCCCGCCCTATATACGTATATATACATACTGACATAGTAAACGATTGATTAATCGCGGCCCGAATCCATTATAATATATATATATGAAAAATTTAAGAGTTATTGTAAATCTATTCCATATTCCAATCAAAGTTTAAGGAAGAATCGAATATTCAGTGATCAAATTATTCATTCCAGAGTCTGTATAGATCTTTTAAAAACTGATTATTCGGACGAGAATAAAGAGAGAGTCCCATTCTACGTGTCAATACCGACAACAATGAAATTTATAGTAAAAGGAAAATCCGTCGACTTTATAAGTCGTGAGGGTTCAAGTCCCTCTATCCCCAATAAAAGCCCATTTTAAGTACTAACTTAACTATACTTCCTAACTACTTTTTATCTTATCTTTTTTTAATCTAAGAAATTCAGGAGCTGGGTAAGATTTTTTAATACTTTCTTAATTTTTTAGTCCCTTTAATTGACATAGATAAAGTGCTCTACTAGGATAATGCGCGAGAAAAGGTCGGGATAGCTCAGTTGGTAGAGCAGAGGACTGAAAATCCTCGTGTCACCAGTTCAAATCTGGTTCCTGACACGTAAATAATGTATCAAATAATTAGTCATACAAATTAATGGGATATATATTCATTAATAGCCTCAAGCATTATATATATGTATACCTAAATTCTATATCATCTAGGTATAATTAGGTATAATAGGGTATATGGATAGTGTATGGATATAGACCTCCATTTTTGAGATGGATAAAATATATATGGTAAAGAACAAAATGGGATTATGCTTTCTTTTATTTTTTATTTGTTCATACCGTGCTTTCTCTCACCCAAATGTTAAGCCTTCATATATATCTAACATATATATCTAAAATTAATAAGTTAAAGGATTGGTTAAAAAACTTAAAAGTCTAAAGGAGTTGAAGGATATAAATAAACAGAATGTATTTCAAACACAGTACAAATAAAATCTGATCCTTTTGCATTTCTGAATTTTGTTTTCGTATTTTATATTTATTCTATTTTTCACTCCTACTTACCTATTTCTACTTTATTTAACTTTTTTTTACTTCCTGAGATCCCTCTAAGTAATGTGCGCGGTACAAAGTTCATGTTACATGGTACAGAACTCTTTTTATTCATCCTATTCTATTGTTTTTACTCATACGAAATGTATATCTTTCAAATTGGGGAATATCAATGAAGCATCTTTTTTAGCTTTTAGCCCATCCAGAATACGAATTAGAGTGCAGTTACTCTGTTTCAGATGAAACAGGACGTTAAAATATTCCTTAAATGAATTCTGGAGTCGTGTCATTATCATATACATTAACATTAGTTTCTTGTCATTCAATGAGCATCTTGTATTTCATAGAAATTTGGAGTAATATAGTCCTTACGTAGGGGCCAACCTATCCAACTTTCAGGCATCAAGATACGTTTAAGGCGTGGATGATTATTATAAGAGATTCCCAACATATCATATGATTCCCGTTCTTGAAAATCTGCACTTCTCCAAACCCAGAAAACAGACGGTATTCTAGGATTATTCCTTGGGACAAAGACTTTTATGCATACCTCTTCAGGTTTATCTATACCATACCGTATTCTCGTAAGATGATACACACTAGCTAAAAATCCACCTGGTGCTATATCATAGGCGCACTGGGAGCGTAAATAATTGTAACCATATACATATGAAATGACAGCAATGGAGTCCCAATCCTCAGTTTTTATTTGTAAAGTCTCTATTCCTTGGTAATCGAAGCCTAAAGATCTATGAACTAGCTCATGCTTGACTAGCCAATCAGATAAATTACCCTGCATTTTCTTGATCTCTCCCACATTTGTACATTTATAATTTATATGAGTATTTCACATTTACAATGGAATTTTTAAAGATTAACCCGCTGTTTTCTGTTTATTATTCTGCACAAAAGAACCCGCTTGATTCACTAATTCGCGGGAAGATATTGAATTTTTGGATTTTAAAAATGTTTCAGAAGGTATCTCCAAAGTAGATGGTGATTGATAAA